ACAATTATATACAAAAGATAAACAATTCTAATTCTATAAGATTTTATAAAAATTAACGACTATATTTAATTATTGGATATACGTGCTATGCTTAGTGTGTGACTCGTTGGTTTTTGTTAAACGGAGGCATTCAAAAAAGAATAAACCAAACGACTAACTAGAAAGCAACAAAAAATAACCAACTCATCGCTTGCCATTATCTGGATAAAAAAAAAAAGCAGTTTTTAAATAAATTAACAAACAAATTCTTGCTAACAAAAAGAACTAACTTTTGGACCTTCAAAAAAAACTTACAGATAAAAAGAAAGGAAAGGTGAAAGAAAGAACCAAAATATCACTGAATAAAATAGGATGAATATGGATGAGTATGTACGGTCTCAAAATTGATTGATAAAAAACAATGTAATAAAGCATGAATACCTATTGATCTATAATTAAATTAACCTCTTGATTCATTATAGAAAGGACGAAACAAAAATGAGCTTCAAATCAATAATGACTAATAAAATTGATTCGGAACTAATTATTACTAAAAGCTCTTTTGTACAATTAAGACCTAAGCATCAAGCAAAAAGCGATGGGAACGATGGAACCTATTAATTCATAAAATTCTATTGAAAAAAGAATGGTAATGATTTTTTGGGAAGGATGGCGAAAAGAACCTGGATACAAATTTTTGTATCAAGCTAGATAGAGAAGTACAAATCGAAATATTCCCAATAATTACAAAAGACTAAAAGCTAAAATATAAAGATATCAAGAGTCAATATTCGCCCGCGAAGATTTTTATATGATATAGGATTTTTTTGATTCAAAGTTCAACGACAACACCCAATCCCTAACATCAAACTAAAAAAAAAATTCGTGTTAGTTTTTTAATTCAACTAGAGTATAAATTATAAACAAAACTAAAAAAGGAATCCAATTTTTCATTTTAGTAAGATAAAAAAAAATGGATTTTAGATAGAAAACCCATATATTCAACTTATCTTATATATAGCTTTAATATAGAATTAAAGTACCTAAACAACGATAGCAATACAAAAAGCTTGAATAATCTACTAAACTAAAACACCTAGTAGATATTTGAAAAAAAAAAAAGCTTTAATCTTTAATTAGAGTAATTATTCAATTAAAGGAATCAAATTTTATTGAATTCGCGAGGAGCTGGATGAGAAGAAACTCTCATGTCCAGTTCTGCAATAAAGATGGAATTCAGAAAGAATCATCAATTATAACCCCAAAAGAACCAGATTTCGTAAACAACATAGAGGACGAATGAAAGGAATTTCCTTGCGAGGTAATCAGATTTCTTTCGGAAAATATGCACTTCAAGCACTTGAACCCGCTTGGATTACATCTAGACAAATTGAAGCAGGACGTAGAGCAATGACCCGAAATGCTAGACGCGGCGGAAAAATATGGGTACGCATCTTTCCCGATAAACCTGTTACCGTAAGGACTAAAGAAACACGCATGGGTTCTGGAAAAGGATCACCTGAATTTTGGGTTGCTGTTGTTAAACCTGGCAGAATACTTTATGAAATGGGAGGAGTAAGAGAAAAGATAGCGAGAAACGCTATTTCAATAGCAGCATCAAAAATGCCTATTCGAACCCAATTTATTATTCGCTCTAATAATCCAAAAGAAAAAGTCCTTTGATTTGACCTGCAAACCAAACACGTACATGTTTTTTTTATTGAACAAATAATATTACTTTTTTCTTTGATAAGATAATAATAAGAGATCAAAAAATGCTATGATCCAACCTCAGACCCATTTGAATGTAGCAGATAACAGCGGAGCTCGAGAATTAATGTGCATTAGAATCTTAGGTACTAGTAACCGACGATATGCTCATATCGGTGACGTTATTGTTGCGGTGATCAAAGAAGTTGGGCCAAATTCCTCACTAGAAAGATCGGAAGTGATAAGAGCTGTAATAGTACGGACGTCAAAAGAACTCAAACGAGACAACGGCATGATAATACGCTATGATGATAATGCCGCAGTTATTGTTGATCAAAAAGGAAATCCAAAAGGAACTCGCATTTTTGGTCCAATTGCGGGGGAATTGCGACAATTAAATTTTACAAAAATCATTTCATTAGCCCCCGAAGTATTATAATTCCTTAAATTAAAGAATTAAATAGTATAAAGTTCATAGAGTTGGGTGAAAAAAAAAATAGAATTTTTTTTTAGGCATATACTTGATATAGTTCATTTTTATTCTTTTATTTACTATTCTTTAACTAGTAATTTACTATTATCTAACTATTAGCTATTAGAGAAAAAAATATCTAACTATTAGATTAGAGAAAAAAACTTTTTAAGAAACATGAACTAACTCTTTTTGTAATTAATTCTAGTTCGACTCGGTATATTAATTTGAACTCCTTAGTTAAGAATAGTCAATTACCTACCCCATATGAATTCAGAAAAAAGAAAAAGATATGTTGATTAGCTCAAAATAAGAGAAGAAGAAACTTTTTTGTATCATGGGGAGGGACACTATCGCCGATCTTATAACCTCTATCCGAAATGCTGATATGGCTAAAAAAGGAACAGTGCGAATAGAATCTCATAACAGCACGGACAACATTATCAAAATTTTGTTAGAAGAGGGTTTTATTGACAATGTGAGAAAACATTTGGAAGGAAAAAAAAACTTTTTAGTTTTAACTCTACGCCATCGAAGAAATAGAAAAGGACCAGATAAAAGTAGTCTAAATTTAAAACGAATCAGTCGACCTGGTTTACGAATTTATTCTAACTATCAAAAAATGCCTCGAATTTTAGGAGGAATGGGAATTGTAATTGTTTCGACGTCGCGAGGTATCATGACAGACCGCCAAAGTCGTATAGAAAAAATCGGTGGAGAAATTTTGTGTTATGTTTGGTAGAAATATTTATGATATCTAAAATTGCATCAGATTTTCCAGTTCAGTTAAAATAACAAAACAAAAGCATAAATTTTTCATATTATTCTTTTTGATATGTTAATCAAAAAAGTCACTGATTAATTTAAAGCGTACCGAGAGTTAGGAAAATCGAACTAATTTTTTTTATTAAGGGATAATAAAAAATATGAAAAAAAGAGCTTCAGTTCGTAAAATTTGTAACAAATGTCGACTGATACGTAGAAGGGGTCGAATTATAGTAATTTGTTCCAACCCAAAGCATAAACAAAGACAAGGATAATTTTTTGAAACTTCGAAACAATTTTTTTTTAGGTTCTTTTTTTTATCTATATATACAATTTAATATATATATATACATACAAATTAAAGAACTATTAAAAAAAAAATTGAACCTCAAATGGACATATCCATCGACCTCTGATTTTGTTTTATTAGATGATAAACTATGGCAAAGCAATTACAAAAAATAGGTTCACGTAGGAATCGACGGATTAGTTCACGAAAAAATGCCCGTAAAATAGCAAAAGGCGTTATTCACGTTCAAGCAAGTTTCAATAATACTATTGTAACTGTTACCGATATACGGGGTCGAGTCATCTCTTGGTCCTCCGCAGGCACTTGTGGATTCCGAGGTCCAAGAAAAGGAACACCTTTTGCTGCTCAAACAGCAGCAGGAGATGCCATTCGCACAGTGATGGATCAAGGTATGCAACGAGCAGAAGTGATGATAAAAGGGCCGGGTTTAGGAAGGGATGCTGCTTTAAGAGCTATTCGCCGAAGCGGGATATTTTTACACTTCATTCGGGACATAACACCTATGCCACATAATGGATGTCGGCCTCCGAAAAAACGACGCATATAACAATCAATATGGAAGAAATTGCAAGCAAGAGAAAAAAATAATTCACAAATTTTATTAAAAAAAATATTCTTATTATGGTTCGAGAGAAAGTAATAATATCTACTCGGACACTACAGTGGCAGTGTGTTGAATCAAAAAGGGATAATAAACGACTTTATTACGGACGCTTTATTTTAGCTCCCCTTTTAAAAGGTCAAGCCGACACAATAGGTATTGCAATGCGGAGGGCTTTACTTGGAGAACTAGAAGGAACATGTATCACACGTGCAAAATTTGAAAAAATACCACATGAATTTTCGACTATCCCTGGTATTCAAGAATCAGTACATGAAATTTTAATGAATTTAAAACAAATTGTATTAAAAAGCAATTTATATGGAAATCACAACGCGTCTATTTGTGTCAAAGGTCCGCGAAATGTAACTTCTGCCGATATCATCTTACCCGCCTTTGTGGAAATTATTGATAATACCCAGCCTATCGCTACCTTAACCGAATCAATCGATTTGTATATTGAATTACAACTCCAAAGGAATCGAAGCTATGGTTTACAATTGCCAAATAATGCGGAAGATGGAAGTTATCCGATAGACGCTGTATTCATGCCTATTCGAAACACGAATTACAGTATTCATTCTTATGGAAATGGGAATGAAAAGTACGAGATCCTTTTTCTTGAAATATGGACAAACGGAAGTTTAACTCCTAAAGAAGCACTTTTTCAAGCCTCGAGAAATTTGATTGATTTATTTATGCCTTTTTTACATCCAGAAGAAGAAGAAAGTTTTTATTTAGAAAAAGATCAACCCAAAGCTACTTTACCTCTTTTTATGTTTTACGAAAAATTGAAAAAACCGAAAAAAGAAAAAGAAATCACAATGAAATATCATTTCATTGATCAAGCGGAATTCCCCCCTAAAATCTATAATTGCCTGAAAAAGTCCAATATTCAAACACTCTGGGATCTTTTGAATAAGAGCCAAGAAGACCTTCTGAAAATTGAACATTTTCAGCTAGAAGATGTACGACATATATTGGGCAGTTTAGAAATGGAAAATTTTTTTGCCCGTAATTAAATAAAAAAATCATTTTAACTACGTTCAATTTCATCTTTCTTTAATAAAAAAGAAAGATGAAATTGACTAGCAATTGAATGCAAAATAGAAAAGATAGTTCAAAAAAATAGATCCTAAAGCTACTAAATTCAATCTCTAGAT